ATCAATTCCTTCCCTTAGAACCGTACTTGAGAGTTTACTACCTCATACGGCTCAGCAGTCATTTCTTTTTGTGTCCCATTGTAATCTACCCTATTGAAATTAAAGATATTTATGATAGATCCATCGTCTTTCTCGGGTTAACTAAAAGATGTTAATTATATGAGTTTTAAACTAAAATTTTGATTACTAATCGTTTTTTGTTTTATCTTTTATCCAACCTTCAGATTCATAAGAATAAAACACAGGTCCTTTTTTTATTTACCTTTTCTATCGTTAGAATTTTCTGAAAGGTAACTATCTCAATTTCATATAGAAATTTTTCTTTATATAGAATCTTTGAAAAAGACTTCCTTCATAAGAAAGAAAAGACTTACTCTCTTTGGGATCTGATACTACACCGCTGCCCCCTAGTGGATCAACTCTATTACATAAGTTGATTCCTAACTTTTTTCATATGATGACAATGATATAAGTAAGCAGTTCTTATTGTATATTGGATTGGACCAAAACCCCACTAATTGATCTTTACGGTGCTTTCTCTATCAATTAGATCCTTTATCCATAGAATAAAGTATCTAGGCATATCTATTTCTTCATATTTTAACTTGTTTAAACAGGTTTTCTTTGCTACAGCTGATAAAAATCGTTATTTTGGACGATGTATATGTAGAAAGCCTTTTTTCTAGTATTGATTTTTTTTCTTTCTATAGTAGAGAGAGTCGCACGTAATGACAGATCACGGCCATATTATTAAACGCTTGGGGTAAGAACGGGTTTCGTTCTAGTGCTCGAAAATAATACTCCAAAGCTTTGGTATGTTCTCCATTACTCGTATGGATAAGTCCTATATTATAGAGTATATAACTTCGATCATAGGGATCGATTTCTAGGCGCATAGCTTCATAATAATTCTGTAAAGCTTCTGCATAATTTCCTTCGGATTGAGCCGACATCCGTTACGGTCGTCATTCGATTCCACGAATCTCCGTTTCAGAACCGTACGTGAAATTGTTATTTCATACGGCTCCTCCTCCTTTATGTACATAAAAAGAATAAGAACTTAAAAAGATTAAAAGAATCTAATTATAAACTGAGTGGGGCTAGTGTTTTTACAAGAAATCTCTAGCCAACCTTTCTGCAAAAGATTTTTTCTTACCATCAAGCGTCTTAGGACTAGATAGAAATGAAATGGTAACTCCAACAATTTTTTTGTCCTCAACGCTCCTTAATTTACAGGAATTAGTCACTTCAACAATCTTCGATGGTTATACGGGTATCCAAAGTACCAACGAGATGGATATTTGTTGTCCCAACCATTCTTGGTAGCCCGAACCCTCATAAGGAGGAAGGGGTTCATCTTTGATTTGAGTTTAATAAAAAACAAAGTTTTTGTGTTGTTGATTTCTAGGTGTAGTGCTTCTTCCCATATGCCCCCCATTGGTAATAGTGAAGTAAGATTTAGCTTTACTTTAGAACCTATGGGTGTAACCTTTCGCTCAATACTCCAATCACCCATTGAAGCATCTGAGGCGGCATTACTCGAGGATACACGACAGAAGGAATTGTTCTATTTCTAAACTTCACCTCCAACAAGTGTAGATTTCTTTCAACAATCTTTTTTTTGATCCCAAATTTTGTGTCTTTGGGTGATAAAAAAGAATCAAATCGCACCATCTCTATAGTAAGTAAATGCCTCTTTTTCTCCGGAAGTTGTCGGAATTATTCGTAATAAGATATTGGCTATAATTGAAAAGGTTTTATCAATAAAATTTCCATTTATCTGCGATCTAGGCATAGATAATAATACATTCTATAATTCTTTTCATTCCCTCGCGTAGGAAAAGGATCCCACAAACAAAGGAAAAGTCATTGAACAGTACAAAATAACATAAAAACACACTAATAAAAGGAAATTATCTTTATTTTATTATTACCAAATTATCATTACCGAAACCGCGCCGCAAAGATCTGTCTTTTCTAGTTAATTTCAAAGGTACCAACAATCAAATTCTCAAATATCTAATTATGAATAACTCGCCATTCACTCGGGTTTTGGGCCATAATCATTATGTAGGAGAGATGGCCGAGTGGTTGAAGGCGTAGCATTGGAACTGCTATGTAGGCTTTTGTTTACCGAGGGTTCGAATCCCTCTCTTTCCTTACTTTACCCAATTTAGCAATGTTACTATCCCAATATTACAAATAAGGGATAGTATTATTCTAAACAATGAGATTTATGGATTCTATACTACTAAATAGAAAAAGTGGAAAGAAATTCCTTCGTCCAACGAAAGTGAAGTAAGTTCTGTAACCCTTGTGATTTGACTGAGTTTTAAGTTTGACGAGAATAATATTCTACCACCAGCAATTCATTGATTTTCAAACCGACCCCCGTACTATCTATTATTTGATTGACTGATCCTTTATATTGGGCTGAGTGAAGAGTCAAGTGTTTTGGCAATTCCTCATTAGGAGTGGAATCAAGATAATTTTGAATCAGAGCTCTGGATTTTTTATCATCCTTCGCTGTAATAATATCGCTGGGTTTGCAACGATAACTTGGTATATCTACGATATGACCATTAACTAAAATATGCCTGTGGTTAACTAATTGACGGGCACCAGGAATAGTCGGCGCCATGCTCAATCGAAAAAGAATATTATCCAAACGCATTTCAAGTAATTGTAGTAAAACCTGACCCGTTGAACCTTTCGCTTTTCCGGCAATACGGACATATTTAAGCAACTGTCGTTCTGTCAGACCATAATGAAAACGCAACTTTTGTTTTTCTTCGAGACGAATACGATATTGGGATCTTTTACCGGAACGCGAATTGTTTCTAAGATCACTTCCAACTCTAGGTCTTTTACTAGTTAATCCCGGTAAAGCCCCCAGACGGCGTATTTTTTTGAAACGAGGCCCTCGGTAACGCGACATAAAGACTCCTTATTTGAAATTAAAATAAGACTCAATTAAAACTGAACTAAATAATAACTAATAACTAAAGCAAAATAAAATATTGTACTACAAAGAATAATGAGATAAATTGTATCAGACTCTGTTATTGTATATATGAAATATATAAATAAAAAAGGATCTTTTTCTTTCTTGCTTTGGTCTGTAGAGATCAAATTTAACTCATCCTCTTTTTATTCCTCGTTGAAAGTTCCTACGACATAATAGATTGGGGATTCTTGAAAAAGGACGAATGCGTGTTTTCAAAGGGGTTTGAGTTCAAACAGACATTATCACCGCGGAAACAATGGAAACAATAAAAAAATATGGAAAGCCGGCTATCGGAATCGAACCGATGACCACCGCATTACAAATGCGATGCTCTAACCTCTGAGCTAAGCGGGCGCACATAAGCATAAGATACTTGTACATGCATAAGAATTGACTCAACTACTGGCATCTTATTTTCCCTAGTAACTAGTCAGATTCATTCTTAGTTAGTCATAATTCAATTATTATTATAATAAAAAGAAATCAAAAAATCGACCGTTCAAGTATTCCACATTTTAGATCAAATTATAGGAAAAGAAAAATATATATGTGGTATAAACCCATCTATATTGAATTGTGGATACAGAAATGATAGAATTATTTTTGATCCAACAAAATGGGTTCCGACGATAGGGACAAAAGAAGATAGGCACAAAAGATGAGGAAACACTTTTCCAGAGACGAATCGGCATCTAATTAATTCAAGGGTTCCATTGAAAAAAGAAATGGACTTAATAAAAATAAGACCCTAATCGAAAAGAGGGGGGATATGGCGGAATCGGTAGACGCAACGGACTTAATTGTATTGAGCCTTGGTATGGAAACCTGCTAAGTGAAAACTTTCAAATTCAGAGAAACCCTGGAATTAAAAATGGGCAATCCTGAGCCAAATCTTCTTTTCTAAAACCAAACCCCACTCCAGGGATTAACAAGGCGAAAAGAAAGATAGGTGCAGAGACTAAACGGAAGTTGTTCTAACAAATAGAGTTTACTACGTTACATTGGCAAAGGAATCGAAACTCCAGAAAGGATGATGGAGAACCCTTACTATGTAACCGTACTGAAATAGTATATCAAATGATTGTTAAGAATCGATTTCCAGTTGAATAAATAATCGACTATTCATTCATAAAATAACTTACTCCACAGTCTGATAGATCTTTTGACGAACTGAGATTCATTGGACGAGAATAAAGATAGAGTCCCATTATACATGTCAATACTGACAACAAGGAGATTTATAGTAAAAGGAAAATCCGTCGACTTTAGAAATCGTGAGGGTTCAAGTCCCTCTATCCCCAAACCCCCTAAAAAGGCTACTTTGAATAACTCGATGTTATAGTTATATGATACCCTTTCTTTTCATTTGATTAGCAATTTCAAGTTTGTTATTTTTTTTTTCATTCTAGTCTTTCACAAATCGATTTGAGAAAAATGGGATTCTCTTATCACATACTTTCAAATGAAAGGGATTGGATAAGACTTTCATAACTACCTTTTAGTCTTATTCATTGACATAGCCCCAAGTCATCTAGTAAAATGAGACTGATGCGCAGGGGGTGGTCGGGATAGCTCAGCTGGTAGAGCAGAGGACTGAAAATCCTCGTGTCACCAGTTCAAATCTGGTTCCTGGCACACGGTTCTCAATAAATATTTTGATATATATATCTATTTTAATTAAAATGTTACATATTTACACTTACATATGAATAAAAATGCATAGGGATCAACAGACATCTATTCTATAGCAAAATCCCTATGTACCCATCGAGGCGTCTGGAAATATACCCGCTATAAAATAGCGGGTAAGGGGGAATATTATAGTTAAACTTTTTTCTTATTCTTTTTTTTATTCATAGTATGTCTATGGTCATTAAAAAAAGAATGACTTTCTTTATCTTTATACGCATTTGAAAAGTTAGTTAAAAGATCCAAAAGAAAGGGTAGGATGGGAAAAATGAATTTCAGATCCAATACAAATTGGCTGAAGCCT